ACTATAATTCGTCCTCTCCTACGGATCAATCGGCATTTATCACAAATTTTACGAACGGAGGCCCTTATTTTCATAGTTGTCATTCCTAAACTGAATTCTGAATATACTTAGTGGAAGAAAATCAATTTCTTGAAATTTGAAACCCCAACCTCGAATTGTATTTTCATCAAAGAAATGCTGATGGTTAAAAACAAGCACCTAATCTTAATCATTCCAATCCTTGTTCTTATGAATTAGGAATCCATTTTTTCATTTTAGTTAAAACCTCTCGAAGTAGCAAATAAGTTAAGAGTAATTAACCCGTCTTTTTTTCTTTTGCAAAATAGTCAATTCGGGCGACAATTCAAATATTAGAATAGAAGGATTACCATATATAACACAAAATTTCTCCGCCAATTCTTTCCAGTCGAGCCTCTCGGTCTGTCATTATCCCTTGAGAAGTAGAAAGAATTACAATTCCCATCCCGCCTAAAATTCTCGGAATTCTTTGATAGTTAGAATAGATTCGTAGACCAGGGCTACTGATCCGTTTTAAATTCAAAATACTTGGATACATTCCTTTTCTATTCCTTCTATGTCGTAGAGTTACAACAAAAAAATATTTGTTGTTGTCCTGATGTTTTCTCACGTTTTCAAGAAAACCCTCTCTTAAAAGCATTTTAACAACGTTTTCCGTGATGTTAGTACATTCTATTTGAACCATCCCTTTTCTATTCATGTCAGCATTTCGTATAGAGGTTATTATGTCAGCAATAGTGTCTCTACCCATGATAAATTTGAATTTTCCACGTTTGTGATCTAATCAACATGCTTTTTTTTACTTTTTTTGTATTATGTAATAAAAAAACATTCAATAACTCAATAACAATAAGAATGTTTAAAAATGTTTAATATTCTATTATTAAATAATATTTATATTATAAACAATAAAATACTCCTTATAAACAATAAAATACTCCTTTTAGTTTATTGAATTTTCAAATATTTGAAAAAAAAAAAAAAAATTAAAGAGATACGCGTCAAATAAAATTTTTTTGACTCAAAATTCTCTATTTCATGCAATAAATAAGGAGACGAGTAGAGCTCTACTCTATTAAGCCGGCTTCAGATGTGATACTATAATACTTCAGGTGATAATGAAATTATTTTAGTGAAATTTAACTGTCTCAGTTCTCGGGCAATCGCGCCGAAAACTCGAGTTCCTTTTGGATTTCCTTCTTGATCAATAACAACTGCTGCATTGTCATCATATCGTATTATCATGCCGTTATCGCGTTTAAGTTCTTTACAAGTACGAACAATTACAGCTCTGATCACTTCTGATCTTTCTAAAGATGTGTTTGGTAATGCATCCTTGATCACAGCGACAATAATGTCGCCAATATGAGCATATTGGCGAGTACTAGCCCCTATGATTCGAATACACATCAATTCTCGAGCCCCGCTGTTATCTGCGACATTCAAATGGGTTTGAGCTTGAATCATATTATTTTTGAATCTGGTCTTTCAATGCAAAGAGAAAGTCGAAGTAAAAAAAAAGCAATATTCTTGTTCAAATAAAATTCAAATAAAAGAAAGCCACAATTCTTTTTTTATTTCTAAGACTTTTTTCCGTTGGTTCCACCTGTCTAACCTGACATAATAAATTGAGTTCGTATAGGCATTTTAGACGCCGCTATTGAAATAGCCTTTCTGGCTATATTTTCTCCAACTTCACCCATTTCATAAAGTATTCGACCTGGTTTAACGACAGCTACCCAATATTCGGGGGATCCTTTCCCCGACCCCATACGTGTTTCCGTAGGTCTTAATGTAATAGGTTTGTCCGGAAATATACATACCCAGATTTTTCCACCACGGCGCACGTTTCGGGTCATTGCCCGCCGACCTGCTTCTATTTGTCTAGATGTAATCCAAGCGGGTTCAAGTGCCTGAAGAGCATATTTCCCGAAAGAAATACGGCTTCCGCGAGAAGATATCCCTTTCATTCTTCCTCTATGTTGTTTACGAAATCGGGTTCTTTTTGGGTTATAGTGGATGGTTCTTTCTCAATACCATCTCTACTACAGAAACGGACATGAGAGTTTCTCCTCATCCGGCTCCTCGCGACCGAAACGATTCCAATTTTCGAATTTTCGTAAAATATACTGAATCCTGGATTTTTTAAGATTTCAATTAATCTCGTTTAAATTAGCAATTTTCATATCTTGTTTGGGTTTAGAAACATTTGAAACAATTTGATTTATTTTGATTTATGAAAAATGTATTTTATTTTTGTTATTTCTTTTTGCTTTGATTTTTTTTTATTGAATTTTAGTTAAAAAACAAATTAAAAAGAAAAGAATCTGAATAGCAGTAATCTACTAAAAAACTTCACGGGCGAATATTGACTTTTGCGAATCTATTTCGGTTGGAGGATTCGTTCATGCTTTTTGAGAATAAATGAATTGGTTCCTGGTTCGTTTCGCCATCCCACCCAATGAATTATTAAGATTCGTTCTTCAATGGAATCCCCCGGATTCGTGGGTTCTTTCGTTCCCATTGCTTCTCAATTCATGGTTAGGTTTGAATTCTACAATGGAGCCCCCGCAGAAGATTTTTTCTTGAGTCAATCTTTTCAGTCTTTCTTGGCTCGGGGCTCTTGATTATTTTTTATTTTTATATGAACGAACGAATTTGACCATAACTAGATCAATCCGTATTGATGCTTTATCACATTGCCTTATTATTTGATTTGTGTTCTTCTGAGAAGACTCATAAACCTTACATACATATTAGAATCATATATATATTATTCAAATTTTTTTTTCTAGCTTTCTATCAAGCTTCCTTTTATCTGTATACTTTATTTTGTATCACAATTCAATTGGTTTTCTTTTTGATGCAATAGAAGAAATCTTGCAGTTGCTACAAGTATATGATCAATATATCGTATTTTGACTGCTTTTTGGTATCCAGATAATGCAAAGCGATGAGTTGGTTATTAGTTCTATAGTAATGAGTTCATAGTAAAGGTTGGTTCCTTTTTTTAATCCTATCTTCTCAAAAAAACCAACGAGTCACACACTAAGCATAGCAATTCTATAAAACGATTAATCATTTTTTTATGCAATCCTATAGAAATTACGAATTTTCAGTAAAAAAAATTCAGAAATAACAACAGACTGAAAGAAAAGTGTTTGTTGATTTTTATTTTTTTTTTTTGCAATGGATATCGCATAACGAAGAAAGACAAGTAACATATTCTTATTAATCCTTATTAATCTTCTAGAAAGATCCAAATTTTTATGCCTAATACCCCATAGATCGTTCGGACTGTATAGAAACAATAATCTATTTTAGCCCGAATGGTTTGTAGAGGAACCCTACCTTCTCTGATCCATTCGACACGTGCTATTTCTTTTCCATCGAGGCGTCCGGCAATTTGGACTTGAATTCCTTTTGTATCAGCCTGTTCAGTTAATTCTATTGCTTTTTTCATTGCTTTTCGAAAGGAAACTCGATTCTTTAATTGTCCCGCTATAAATTCGCCAAGAATATTAGGTTGTCCATAAGGGCTTGGAATTCTTGTCACCGTAATGTTGAGTTTTTGGTTCAAACAGTTCAGTTCTTTTTGTATATTCTTCTGCAATTCTTCAACTCTTTGTGTTCCGCCGTCTAGTAATAACTTTGGGAATCCCATATAGATTATGACTTGAATCAGATCAATTCGTTTTCGAATTTCTATGCGTGCAATTCCCTCGACCCCATAGGATATTCTCAGATTGTTTTGGATATAATTTTTGATATAATGTCGTAGTTTTTGATCTTCTTGCAGACCTAAGGAATAATTCTTTGAGTGTGCAAACCAAACAGAATGATGACTTTGAGTTGTACCAAGTCTGAAACCGAGTGGATTTATTTTTTGTCCCATAATCCCCCATTATTATACGTAGAAGAATACGTCATCTCTTGGTGCTTCTTTTTCTTTTTTTCAGTCATCTTTTTGCAGCATAAGAGATATTCTTTAGTTTCGTCATACTCATACCAAGAGGTATCTTGCAACACAATTCTTATATGGCAAGCGGTTCTTTTTATTGGATAACCCCGCCCCCGAGCTCGAGGTTTTAGTTTTTTTACAGTCGTACCCTTGTTAACTTCAGTTTTACTAATAACTAAACTTGTTTTATTGAAATCCCAATTGTGGCTAGCATTTGCTGCTGCGGAATAAAGCAATTTTAAAATTGGATAACACACTCGATAAGGCATAAGTTCAAGTATCATAAGGATTTGTTCGTAAGGGCATCCACGTATCTGATCAATTACTCTTCGCGACTTATGAGCAGATAGTGAGATATGTTGACCTAAGGCATATACTTCTCTATAGGGATTCTTCTTTCTTCTATAGCGATTCGTCTTTCTCATAAGCTTTATCTCCTCTTAAAAATAATGAGGACTAATCATCATTCATTCTCGATATTAATATTATCGATATTCATAATATTATCGATATTAATTTGAATTAATATTCTTTTTTTTTTAACGCTGAGATCTATTATCGTTTTTTGCATGTCCGCGGAAACTGCTAGTAGGTGAAAATTCTCCCAATTTATGACCGACCATACGATCTGTTATATAAATTGGCAAATGCTCTCGACCATTATGAATGGCAATAGTGTGCCCAATCATTGTAGGTATAATGGTAGAGGCCCGCGACCAAGTTACTATTATTTCTTTTTCCATCGTTGTATTAAGCTTTTCTATTTTTCTTAATAAAGGATTAGCTACAAAAGGGTTTTTTTTTAGTGAACGTGTCACGATTAATTGCTCCTATTTTTTCATTTGTAAAGACGAAGAACGAAATTCCATTTTTCCCCTATTTACTACGGCGACGAAGAATCAAATTATCACTATATTTATTCCTTTTTCTACTTCTTCTTCCAAGTGCAGGATAACCCCAAGGGGTTGCGGGTTTTTTTCTACCAATTGGGGCCCTTCCTTCACCACCCCCATGGGGATGG